AGAATAAAATGTTTAACTTTTTAGCATTAAAGAGCTTTTAAAAATTTCCAATCGAGTTATTTGGGCTAAAATTTTAGGGGTTTTTATGCGATGGCTAAGCGGTATGCATGTATATATATATAATGCGGATGGCTAACTCATATCTCAACTCGTTAGTTGCACGTTCTCGAACCTTCCTTGGTTTCGGGGTTTGACAAGGATAACAGGATTTGCTGAGCGTAGGGGGTAGGGGGGTTTGTCGCGTGGAAACCAAAAGGGGGCATATATATAAGGGTAAGTTGAAGAAAGAGCAGATGTATTATGCACTTGAGTTATTAATATGTTATTCTTAAGTTATGTCATTTAATAATTAACCTATTTTAATTAAGTACAAGGAAGTGCTCAAACTTAACATATTAATTGTGCCTGCACTCTGAAATGTAATTGAAAGGAAACCAAAAAAGAGAACCCTATGCATATAAAAGAATGCCCGGCATGTTGGGTAACGAGGAGTATGTAATGACACCATTAACCGTATGCAGGAACAAAGCTTTAAAGTGTGGGAAAAACAGTTAAGTACGTGAAAGAGATAACCAGATACAAGGAATAATTCACTAAATACCACACCTACGATTTGTGTCCCTGATTCTATCATGAATCGTATGCCTTAATTTCAACCAGTTGGTGGTCTCTTACTACATTAATATGTTTAAAATAAACCTTAGTTGAGTAATTCGAGGAAAAATGTGAGGGCCATTTTCAAGGGATTAATCTATTTCCCAGGTTATAATAAATTATTTCTGAGTTTTAACTTTTAGCTTTATGTAAGTTTAGGACGTTAATACTTGCTTTGGGGTTAAATTAATTTAATGGTGATAATACATATATCAGTATTAATGCATATATGGTATATATACATTAATATGTATTATACCATACATGTTACTATCAGAAGATAGTTTAATTTAGAATTCTGGCTTTGGGAGCCAGGGGTGGGAGTTAAAATCTCCCTTTTCTGGCACTAGGGGGGAATTTAACCTCCGATCTTCGGATTACAAGACCGATGCTTTTAGACTAAGCTACTAGGGCAAGCTCATTTTAGTGCTTTATTTTCTAGTCAGCCGGCTACTGGGGCGAGGACAAGAAAAAGTGAGAAGTATAGGATTGACGCGGCCTGTCCAATGACAACGTATGGGTGTTCTACGGGCATTCCTCCAATTCATGTTAGGATTAATATATCTGCTACTAGGGTTCAAAATAGAAATTGTGTTAGAGGGCGGAATGTGAGTCCTCGTTGTTTTGAGGTGTGTAAGATGGGGACTACTATTAATACTAGAATGGAGAATAATAATGCGAGAACGCCTCCTAGCTTGTTAGGAATAGATCGTAAAATAGCGTAAGCAAATAGGAAGTACCACTCAGGCTTAATATGTGGCGGGGTGACCATAGGGTTGGCGGGCGTAAAGTTGTCGGGGTCTCCCAGGAGGTTGGGGGAGAATAACGCTAATGATGTAAGGGCTAGCAGTATCAGCACGAATCCGAGGAGGTCTTTATATGAGAAGTATGGGTGGAAGGAAATTTTATCGGCATCAGAGTTTAGTCCGGCTGGGTTGTTTGATCCCGTTTCGTGTAAGAATAGTAGGTGGAGGATAGTTGCAGCTGCAATGATGAATGGGAGTAGAAAATGGAATGCGAAGAATCGTGTTAGTGTTGCGTTGTCTACTGAGAAGCCCCCTCAGATCCATTGGACAAGGGTATCACCTATATAAGGGACTGCTGATAAAAGATTTGTAATTACTGTTGCACCTCAGAAAGATATTTGTCCTCATGGGAGGACGTAGCCAACGAAAGCCGTTATTATGACTAGCAGTAGGAGAACTACTCCAATATTTCAGGTCTCTTTATAAAGGTAGGACCCATAATATAGGCCTCGGGCAATGTGTATGTAGATGCAAATGAAGAAGAATGATGCTCCGTTAGCATGTATGTTACGGATAAATCAGCCGTAGTTCACGTCTCGACAGATGTGGGCAACTGATGAGAATGCAGTTGAAATGTCAGAGGTGTAATGTATGGCTAAGAATAGTCCGGTTAAGATTTGTGTAATCAAACAGAGTCCAAGAAGAGACCCAAAGTTTCATCATACTGAGATATTGGAGGGTGTTGGTAGGTCGACTAGTGCGTCATTAGCGATTTTTATTAGCGGGTGGGTTTTTCGTAGGCTTGCCATTAGTTCTTGTAGTTGAACTACAACGGTGGTTCTTCAAGTCATTGGTCTCGGTTAAAGTCCGAGCAAGAATTATGACCTATTTTATGTTTATATTATTGGTGGCTTTGATTGTGGGTTTAATTGCTGTTGCCTCAAATCCTACGCCCTATTTTGCCGCTTTAGGGTTGGTAGTGGCGGCAGGGGTTGGGTGTGGTGTTTTAGTTGGGTGTGGGGGATCCTTTCTATCCTTGGTACTTTTTTTAATTTATTTAGGGGGCATACTAGTAGTATTTGCTTATTCAGCGGCTTTAGCTGCTGAGCCTTTTCCGGAAGCCTGAGGAAGTCGTTCTGTTGCTGGGTATGTCCTGGTTTATTTTTTAGGGGTAATTTTAATGGCAGGGGTGTTTTGAGGGGGCTGATATGAGGGTTCTTGGGTAATTATTGATGGGCTAAAAGAGTTCTCTATATTGCGGGGGGATGTAAGTGGTGTAGCTGTCATGTACTCTTTTGGTGGTGTAATACTAGTTATTTGTGCTTGAGTGCTGCTCTTAACGCTTCTGGTAGTACTAGAGTTGACTCGCGGGTTAAGCCGCGGGACTCTTCGTGCGGTCTAGATAATAGTTAAAAGAATGGCGAGGACTATGGTTAATAAAAAAATAGTTATATATGTTTTAATTATTCCTCGCTGAATGTCGCTTGTAATTTTTGATATTATAATTTGGGTAAGTGCTAATCCTTTTGGGCCTGAGATTTCCAGCCATGTCTGGTCTAGTTTAGTGGCAATTGACTGCCCTAAGGTCAGGTTAAGCTTGGGGGGTAGTCGGTGAATTATTGATGGGAAGTATCCCAGTATGTTTGAGAAATTATGTAAGGGGATTGTTGGGGTGATTTTAACTTGTTTGTTAGTTAAGGCCGTTAGTTCTACGGCGATTAGGAGGCCTAGAATGGTGACCATAAGGGCTGCTATTTTTAGGGCTAGTGGTATAGTTATGATCGGCGTTTTTGAGGGGAGGAAGTTGGATGTAATAATAAGTCCTGCAATAATGCTTCCTCAAGCAAGTCGTTTAATAGGGTTGATTACTAATGGGTTATTTTCGTTAATTGGAGATAGTGGTAGAAATCGTGGGGACCCCATAGTTACAAAGAATACTACTCGGAAGCTGTAGACTGCTGTGAATGATGTGGCAGATAGTGTAAGGGTTAGGGCTCAGGCGTTAAGGTGTGAGGTGTTTAGGGCTTCAATGATGGCGTCTTTTGAAAAAAATCCTGCTAGAAATGGGGTCCCTGTTAGTGCTAGGCTGCCAATTGTAAGGTAGGTTGAAGTGGCTGGTATTAAGTTGTGGAGGCCCCCCATTTTTCGGATGTCTTGTTCGTCGTTTAGGCTATGAATAATTGAGCCTGAGCACAGGAATAATATTGCTTTGAAAAAGGCGTGTGTACAGATGTGAAGGAATGCTAGTTGGGGTTGATTTAGTCCAATTGTTACTATTATCAGGCCTAGTTGGCTAGATGTTGAAAAAGCTACAATTTTTTTGATATCATTTTGGGTTAGAGCGCAGGTGGCTGTAAATAGTGTGGTTAGTGCGCCGAGGCATAGACAAATGGTTAATGCAGTCTGATTATCTTGTATGATGGGGTGGAGGCGGATGAGTAGGAAAATTCCCGCAACGACTATTGTGCTAGAGTGCAGTAGGGCAGATACTGGCGTAGGGCCCTCCATGGCAGAAGGCAGCCACGGATGTAGGCCAAACTGGGCCGACTTTCCTGTTGCTGCTAGAATGAGTCCAATTAGTGGAATGGTCATATCAAAGTTTTTTGATAAGAAAAAGATTTGTTGAATTTCTCAGGAGTTCAAATTTATTGCAAATCAGGCCATACTGAGGATTAGTCCGATGTCCCCTACTCGGTTGTAGATTACAGCTTGCAGGGCTGCTGTGTTAGCGTCGGCTCGGCCATATCATCACCCGATTAATAAGAAGGACATGATTCCCACCCCTTCTCATCCGATAAATAGCTGGAACATATTATTGGCCGTGACCAGGGTAATTATGGCCACCAAGAATAGTAATAGATATTTAAAAAATCGGTTTATATTGGGGTCGGAGCTTATGTATCATAGTGCAAATTCTAAAATTGACCAGGTAACATATAGAGCAATCGGTGTAAAAATAAGGGAGTAGTGGTCGAATTTAAAGCTAATGTTTGTATCAAATATATGTGTGTTTATTCAGTGTCAGTTTGTAGTAATGCTTTCTACTCCCTGGTCTAAAAAGATTAGGAGTGGGAGGAGGCTAATAAAAAATGCGGTGCTGACAGCATTTTTTACGTGTGTGTTAGCCCACTCAGGGTTTTGCGGTTTTGGGCTTAATGTTGTTAGTAGGGGGATAATAAGGATTGTAATAACTAAAATAAGTGTGGAGGATATAATGAGTGTTATTGAATTCATAGCTTCCACTTGGATTTGCACCAAGAGTTTTTGGTTCCTAAGACCAACGGATGCGCTGTTATCCTTCAGAAGCTTAAGGAAGCCGCGGAGTTTAACCGCGGTGCATAAGGATTAGCAGTACTTACTGGTTTCTGTCCTTCCTTGGTGAGTAAAGGGGTTTTAACCCCTGTCTTTAGAATCACAATCTAATATTTTAGTTAAACTATACTTACTAATAACATCATCCTCATATAATTTCTGGTTTTGTCACTAGGAGAATTACAGGGATTAGGTGGAGGGCTATTAATAAGTGCTCTCGGGTGTGGAACGGGGGGAGTTTTATGATGTGGTTTGGTGTTGGGCCCCGTTGAGATATAATAAATAGGTAAAGGGAGTAGCCGGCTGTGATTAAGGTGCCTGTCCCTGTAAGGGCAATAGTCCAGGGGGATCAGTTAAATAGGGTTGTAATAATTATAAGCTCCCCTATTAAGTTGGGTAACGGGGGGAGGGCCAGGTTGGCGAGGTTGGCAATAAATCATCAAACTGCTGTCAGGGGGAAGACTATTTGTAGTCCTCGGGCAAGCATTATTGTACGACTATGTGTTCGTTCGTAGGCTGTATTGGCTAGACAGAATAGTATTGAGGACACGAGTCCGTGGGCGATTATAAGAATAATTGCCCCTGAAAACCCTCAGGGGGTCTGGATTAGGATGCCTCCTGCTACGAGTCCTATATGACTAACTGACGAGTAGGCGATTAGGGATTTAAGGTCTGTTTGTCGTAAACAAATGGACCCGGTTATGATAATTCCTCATAATGCCAGAATAATAAAGGGGTAGATCAGTTCCTTTGATAGTGGGTCTAGTATAATCATTATTCGTATCATGCCGTATCCGCCCAATTTTAGTAGCACAGCTGCTAGTACTATAGACCCGGCTACGGGGGCTTCTACATGTGCTTTTGGGAGTCAGAGGTGAACTCCATATAGTGGTATTTTTACTAAAAATGCGATAAGACATGCAGCTCATCAGATTTTGTGGCCTCATGAGTCCAAAAGGAGTGGCTGGGAGTACTGGATCACCAATATGGATAGGGTTCCTGTGGATTGTTGTAGAAGAAGTAGCGCGACCAGAAGGGGCAGGGAGCCTGCTAAGGTGTAGAATAAGAAATATGTGCCGGCATTAAGTCGTTCGGTTTGGTTACCTCACCGAGTAATAATAATCAGGGTTGGAATGAGTGTCGCTTCGAATATGATGTAAAATATAATAATCTCTGTGGCGCCAAAGGCTAAGATTAAGAAGGTCTGGAGGGAGGTAAGAAGTGTAATATAAAGGCGCTGGCGACTGATGGGTTCGGGGTTAATATGGTTTTGGCTGGCTAGAATTATAAGTGGAAGAAGTCAGCAGGTTAATACTAACAGGGGGGTTGATAAGGGGTCTGTGGCCAGGTACGTGTTGGATGTGGCCCATCCTGTTTCAGTTGTTCATTTAAGTCAGGTGAGACTAATAAGGGCGACTGAGAGGCTGTGGGTGATTGTGGCTGTTCACAACCATTTAGGGGAAATTAATCAGATTGTTGGAAATATTATGATTGTGGGGATTAGCACTTTTAACATTGTAAGAGGTTCAGGTTTTGTAGGCGATCGGTTCCGTGGGTGCGGGCAGTGGCTACTAGGAGTGCTAGGCCTGTGCTTGCTTCACAAGCGGAGAAGGCCAGGAGAAGCATGGGCGCAGTGGTGAAGCTTGTAGTTTCAAATTGTAGGGTTCACAGGGCTAGTGCAATAAACAGAGAGAGTATTATACCCTCTAGGCAGAGAAGCGCGGATAATAAGTGGGTGCGGTGAAATGCTAGTCCTATTAGTCCTAGAATAAATGCTGAGCTGAAGCTAAAATGTACTGGTGTCATAAGGGGGTCATGGATTTAAACCATAATTTTCTGAGCCGAAATCAGAGGTCTTATCTTGGACTAACTCCCTATTCTGCTCATTCTAGGCCCCCTTGGGTCCACTCATAGATCAGTCCTAGAGTTAGTAGAATTAGGACCGCTGTGGCTCAAAAGAATGTTCCTGTGGGGTTATGAAGTTGATCTCCTCAGGGTAGGGGGAGAAGGAGGGCGATTTCTAGGTCAAATAAGAGGAAGAGGATAGCGACTAAAAAGAATCGTAGGGAGAATGGTAGTCGGGCAGATCCCAGGGGGTCAAATCCACATTCATATGGGGAAAGCTTTTCTGCGTCTGGGTTTATCTGTGGTAGTCAGAAAGATACGATAGCTAGGATTGAGGATAGGGCTATTGTAATAATAATAATAGTTATGATTAAGTTCATTATCTTTCCCTGGGGTCTAACCAAGACTAAATGATTGGAAGTCACTTGTACTAATTTAATACTAGAAAGATATGAGCCTCATCAGTAGATGGATACGTAGAGGAATAATCACACTACGTCAACAAAATGTCAATATCAGGCAGCGGCTTCAAAGCCGAAGTGGTGTTCAGATGTGAAGTGGTACTGGATTTGGCGAAGAAGGCAAACGGCTAGAAAGGTTGACCCAATAATAACATGTAGTCCGTGGAATCCTGTGGCTACAAAGAATGTGGAGCCGTAGACTCCGTCTGCAATTGTGAATGGTGCTTCATAATACTCAATTGCTTGGAGGGCAGTGAAGTAAAGTCCTAGTAAGATTGTAAGTCCAAGTGATTGAATGGTTTGTTTTCGTTCACCCTCTATAATGCTATGATGGGCTCATGTAACTGTAACCCCGGATGCTAATAATACTGCTGTGTTTAGGAGGGGGACTTCAAACGGATCTAGTGTAGTAATTCCTGTTGGTGGTCAGCATCCCCCTAGCTCAGGTGTAGGGGCCAAGCTTGAGTGGTAGAAAGCTCAGAAAAAGCCTAGGAAAAAGAATACTTCTGAGGTAATAAATAGGATTATGCCGTAGCGCAGGCCTTTTTGTACTGGTGGGGTGTGATGTCCTTGGAAAGTTCCTTCTCGGATAATGTCACGTCATCATTGGACTATTGTAAGAAGTAGCAGAATTAGTCCAAGGGTTATTAATGTTGTTGAGTGGAAGTGGAACCAGATTGCTAGGCCGGATGTTATTAATAGAGCACCGACGGCTCCGGTTAGTGGTCATGGGCTAGGATCAACCATGTGATATGCATGTGCTTGGTGTGCCATTAGACGTTTTCTTGTAGATAGAGACTTAGTAGTAACACGAACACATAGGCTTGAATCATTGCGACTGCAACCTCTAAAAGTGTAAGAAGGAATAAGACGGCGGCGGTTAATAGTGCTACTGTGGGCATCATAGGTATTAGGACGAACACAGCGGTGGCAATGAGTTGAATTAGTAGGTGACCTGCGGTTAAGTTGGCTGTAAGCCGTACTCCGAGGGCTAGCGGTCGGATGAATAAGCTAATTGTCTCGATAATGATCAGTACAGGGATAAGGGGGATAGGTGTCCCTTCTGGTAGGAGATGTCCTAAGGCTACGGTTGGTTGATTTCGTATGCCAATAATTACTGTAGCAAGCCATAGTGGCACAGCAAATCCTATGTTAAGGGATAGTTGTGTTGTTGGTGTGAAAGTATACGGAAGAAGGCCTAGCATGTTAATAGTAATCAAAAAGATTATTAAAGAGGCGAATAGTAAAGCTCATTTGTGTCCGGCTGTGTTTAAAGGCATTAGTAATTGACTAGTGAATCGGTTAATAAACCATGTTTGAAGGGTAATTAGTCGATTATTTAATCACCGGGAGGGTGGGGTCGGAAATAATATTCAAGGTAGTGCAATTGCGATGGCAATAAGTGGAATTCCGAGGAAGGAAGGGCTTGCAAATTGGTCGAAAAAACTCATTATCATGGTCAGTCTCAAGGTTCAGTTTTGTGTTTTTCTTCGCTTATTGGGGCGGGTTCGTTTGGTGTTGTGTGATTTAAGATTTTGGTTGGGATAATAGTAAGAAAGATAATTCATGAAAACACTAGAATAGCAAATCAAGGGCTGGGGTTTAGCTGGGGCATTTCACTAGAGGTGGTCGGTAGTCACCAAACTTTGGCTTAAAAGGCCAACGCTTTGTCCGATAATTAGCTTTCTAGTGAGGCGTCTTCTAGTATTAATGAGGATCAATTTTCAAAGTGTTCTAGTGGGACGGCTTCAACCACAATTGGTATAAAGCTGTGATTAGCCCCGCAGATTTCAGAGCATTGTCCATAAAATAGTCCTGGGCGTGAGGCAATGAAGGCAGTTTGGTTTAGTCGTCCTGGCACTGCGTCTATTTTTACCCCTAGGGATGGGACGGCTCATGAGTGTAAAACATCTTCGGCGGACACTAGGACACGAATGGGTGATTCTATTGGGACTACTATTCGATGGTCTGTTTCTAGGAGGCGGAATTGGCCCGGTGTGAGGTCTTGAGTTGGGATTATATAGGAGTCGAAGCCGAGGTCCTCATAATCTGTATATTCGTAGCTTCAGTATCATTGATGTCCTATGGCTTTAATTGTTAGGTGGGGGTCATTAATTTCGTCTATAAGGTATAGAATTCGAAGTGACGGAAGGGCAATTAAAATTAGAATAACGGCTGGTAGGACGGTTCATACAATTTCGATTTCTTGAGAGTCTAAGATATACTTGTTAGTGAGTTTAGTTGAGACCATTGCAACAATAATATAAAGTACTAAGGTACTAATTAAAAATACAATTATTAAGGCGTGGTCATGGAAGTGAAGAAGTTCTTCTATAACGGGTGATGCCGCGTCTTGGAATCCTAGTTGCGTGGGATGTGCCATTAAGCCTTGGGCTTAAGACATACAGGGATTTAACCTGTAATTTCACCTTGACAAGGTGATGTAATTTGCATTTTACTAATGTCTTTAGAAGAAAGTGACAGAGTGGTTATGTGACTGGCTTGAAACCAGTACATGGGGGTTCAATTCCTTCCTTTCTCGTTAGTTTGATTGAACTCGTACAAAAGCTGGTTCCTCAAATGTGTGGTAAGGGGGAGGGCAGCCATGAAGTCATTCTACGTTTGTTATGGTTAATTCTACTGAGGATACTTCCCGTTTGGCGGCGAAGGCCTCTCAAAGGATAAATAGGAATATAATTACTGCGACCAGGGAGATAAGTGAGCCGATGGATGAGACTGTGTTTCATAGGGCATAGGCGTCGGGGTAGTCAGAGTATCGTCGTGGCATGCCCGCCAGGCCTAGGAAATGCTGTGGGAAGAATGTTAGGTTTACACCAATAAATATGACGCCAAAATGGATTTTTGTTCAAGTATCATTTAGGGTGTATCCTGAGAAAAGGGGGAATCAATGAATGAAGGCTGCCATGATTGCGAATACGGCACCTATTGAAAGTACATAGTGGAAGTGTGCAACTACATAGTATGTGTCATGGAGAACAATATCTAATGAAGAGTTGGCTAGGACGATCCCAGTTAGTCCTCCTACAGTAAAGAGGAAGATAAACCCAAGAGCTCAGAGTAGAGGTGTGTCTCATTTGATAGAGCCGCCATGCAGTGTAGCAAGTCAGCTAAATACTTTTACCCCTGTTGGGATGGCAATAATTATTGTCGCGGATGTGAAGTAGGCACGGGTGTCTACGTCTATTCCGACGGTAAACATATGATGTGCTCATACAATGAAACCTAGGAGGCCAATAGCCATTATAGCTCACACTATTCCTATATATCCGAAGGGTTCTTTTTTGCCGGCGTAGTAGGCAACAACATGAGAGATAATGCCAAATCCTGGTAAAATAAGGATGTATACTTCTGGGTGGCCGAAGAATCAGAACAAATGTTGATAAAGGATTGGGTCCCCTCCCCCAGCTGGGTCAAAGAATGTAGTATTAAGATTACGGTCCGTAAGAAGCATTGTAATTCCCGCAGCCAGGACTGGGAGGGAGAGGAGTAGGAGTACGGCTGTTACAAGTACTGATCATACAAAGAGAGGTGTTTGATATTGGGAGATGGCTGGTGGTTTCATGTTAATAGTAGTGGTGATGAAATTAATTGCCCCTAGAATTGATGAGACACCTGCTAAATGTAGTGAAAAAATCGTAAGGTCTACTGATGCGCCCGCATGGGCAAGGTTGCCCGAAAGTGGTGGGTAGACTGTTCATCCCGTCCCAGCTCCGGCTTCGACACCTGAAGAGGCTAATAAGAGGAGAAATGAGGGGGGAAGGAGTCAGAAGCTTATGTTATTCATCCGAGGGAAAGCCATATCGGGTGCTCCAATCATTAATGGGACAAGTCAGTTTCCAAAGCCTCCAATGAGGATAGGTATTACTATAAAGAAAATCATTACGAAGGCGTGGGCGGTGACGATTACATTATAAATTTGGTCATCACCTAGAAGTGAGCCAGGTTGGCTCAGTTCAGCTCGAATAAGGAGGCTTAAAGCAGTCCCCACTATTCCGGCTCAGGCACCAAATACAAGATAAAGGGTACCAATGTCTTTGTGGTTAGTAGAAAAAAATCAGCGCGTAATTGCCACAGGTAGGGTAGCCTAGTGTTTAGGCGGTGGGTTGTAGCCCCGAAGACAGAGGTTTAAGTCCTCTCCTTATCACAGCCCCGTGGTGAAGAAGCATGTTGGATTGCAAATCCAAAGACGTAGATTAATACTCTGCCGGGGCTTTCCCGCCTTACTCGGCTAACGGCGGGAAAGTAGATGGATGCTCGCTGGCTTGAGCACTTAGCTGTTAACTAAGATTTTGTAGGATCGAGGCCTTCCCATCTAGTAAGGCCTTAGTTTAACAAAAACATTTGACTTGCAATCATAAAATGCAAGATAGACTCTTGTAGGTCTTATCAGGGACTAGAAGATTTTAACTTCTGCTTAGAGCTTTGAAGGCTCTTGGTCTAATGCTATCCTAAGTCCCTAGGTAGTGAGCATTAGGATGGCGGGCGTTATAGGTAGAAGGCCTAGTGCAATTGTAGTGGAGAGGGTTAGTGGAAGCTTGCTTTGGGTTGTTTGAGTTCGTCAGGGGGTGGTTGAGTTGTTTGTATTTGGTGAAATTGTAAGTGTTATTGCGTAGCAGAGCCGGAGGTAAAAGTATAGGCTAAGTAGGGCGGCTAAGGCTATAATTGTGGCAGTGAGGGGAAGATTTTGTTTTGTAAGTTCTTGAAGAATTAATCATTTCGGTATAAACCCTGTTAATGGGGGGAGGCCTCCTAATGAGAGTAGGACTAGGGCAGTTGTTGTTGCTAAGACGGGGCTATTAGACCAGGTTATTGCTAGGGTGTTGATTTTTGTAGTGGAGGAGTTTTTCAGGGTAAGAAATGCTGCCGAGGTCATGAAAATATAAGTGCCTAGGGCGAGAAGTGTTAGTTGGGGGGCATATTGAAGAACAATAATTATTCAACCCATGTGTGCAATAGAAGAGTAGGCTAGGATTTTTCGGAGCTGGGTCTGGTTTAGTCCCCCCCATCCGCCAGCTAATGTAGACATAAGTCCTAGTGAGGTTAGGAGGAGAGGGTCGATGGCTTGGGCTGTTTGGATGATTAGGGCGAGGGGGGCTAGTTTTTGTCAGGTTGACAAAATTAGGCCTGTTAATAAGTCTAAGCCTTGTAATACTTCTGGTATTCAGAAGTGTATTGGGGCTAATCCAATTTTAAGTGCGAGAGCTGTAATAATTATTGTACTGGCAATTGGGTTCGACATATTATTTATGTCCCACTCCCCGGTAATTCAGGCGTTGGTGGTGCTCGCAAACAAGATCATTGCTGCTGCGGTGGCTTGGGTTAGGAAGTATTTTGTGGTGGCTTCTACTGCCCGGGGGTGATGATGCTGCGCCATTAAGGGTACAATTGCCAGGGTGTTGATCTCCAGACCTATTCAGGCTAGCAGTCAGTGAGAGCTGGCAAAGGTTAGGGTAGTCCCTAATCCTAGGCTAGATAGTAGAATTATTAATACATAGGGGTTCATTGATGGAGGAGGGAGTTTAACCGTCATGTTCGGGGTATGGGCCCGAAAGCTTAATTAGCTGACTTCATCTTAGAAAGTGGTGTAGAGGAAGCACTAAGAGTTTTGATCTCTTGGGCATGGGTTCGACCCCCTTCTTTCTAAGAACTGAGGGGATTTTAACCCCTATTAGCCACTCTATCAAAGTGGTCCCTGGGCATTCGGGCACAGTTCCTAAACTACAGTTGTGGTGGAAGTCCTGCTAGTGCAATTGGCAGTGCGATGTGTCATAACACAAGGGCTAATGTCAGTGGGAGGAAGTTTTTTCATACAAGGTGCATCAGTTGGTCGTATCGGAATCGAGGGTAAGAGGCCCGTACTCATAGGAATACAATTGATAGAAATGCGGCTTTAGCTATAAGGCTGATAGTTGTTAGCTCAGGAATATGGGGGAAGTGAGATGCTCCCAGGAATAAGATGGCTGATAGTGTATTTATTAACAGAATGTTAGCATATTCAGCGAGGAAGAACAGGGCGAAGGGTCCTCCTGCATACTCTACGTTGAACCCAGAAACTAGTTCTGATTCTCCTTCGGTTAGGTCGAATGGGGCTCGGTTTGTCTCGGCTAGTGTTGAGATGTATCATATTGCAGCTAGAGGTCATGCTGGAATCAATAGTCAAATGCTTTCTTGGGCTGTATTAAATGTTTGTAGGGTGTAGCCGCCGGAGAAAATAATTACTGAAAGGAGAATTAATCCTAGACTTACTTCATATGAAATTGTCTGGGCTACTGCTCGTAGGGCCCCAATTAGTGCATATTTTGAATTTGATGCTCATCCTGATCCTAGAATGGAGTACACGGCGAGGCTTGATAGGGCTAAAATAAAGAGGATTCCCAGGTTTAGGTCAATTACTGGGTAGGGTATAGGCATGGGTGCCCATAGTGTTATGGCAAGGGTTAATGCAAGAATAGGGGTTGCTAAAAATAAGAATGGTGATGATGTAGAGGGGCGTACGGGCTCCTTAATGAAGAGTTTTACTCCATCAGCAATGGGTTGTAGTAATCCGTAAGGTCCTACTACGTTAGGCCCTTTTCGTAGTTGTATATATCCCAGGACTTTTCGTTCTAGGAGTGTAAGAAAAGCTACTGCTAAGAGAACGGGAACGATATAGGCTAGGGGGTTAATTAGGTGATTTATTAAAGTGTTTAGCATAAACTGGGGAGAGGATTTGAACCTCTGGCAAAAAGGGCTTAGGCCTTTCGCAATTTACCATGCTCTGCCACCCCAGTATGCCCTTATCTTGGGCGGCAGGGGTTTTGGCCCTCCCTTTATCTAATTTATTTGTTTTCATCAATTAGGGGTGGGGCGTACTTTAAGTATGGGCCCCTCTTTTCCGATCCTTTCGTACTAGGAAAAGTAGCGTTACAGATAGAAACTGACCTGGATTGCTCCGGTCTGAACTCAGATCACGTAGGACTTTAATCGTTGAACAAACGAACCCTTAATAGCGGCTGCACCATTAGGATGTCCTGATCCAACATCGAGGTCGTAAACCCCCTCGTCGATATGGACTCTGGGAGAGGATTGCGCTGTTATCCCTAGGGTAACTTGGTTCGTTGATCGGCGGATTAGCCGGATCATTTTTGGTCAGATGTTCTGCGGCTTAGAGATGTTTCTCTTGGTTTTAGGGGTTTAACCCATTCCATTCGGAGGCTGGTTTTTCCTCCGCGGTCGCCCCAACCGAAGGTAAAACTACATGTTCCACTAAGTTTTTACTTTTTGATGAGTTGTTTGACGTGGTTGAATTTTGTACCTTAAGCTCCAAAGGGTCTTCTCGTCTTGTATTATTATACCCGCTTCTGCACGGGTAGATCAATTTCACTGACTTGAAGGGGGAGACAGTTAAGCCCTCGTTTAGCCATTCATACAGGTCTCTATTTAAAAGACAAGTGATTGCGCTACCTTTGCACGGTCAAAATACCGCGGCCGTTGAACCCGTAGTCACTGGGCAGGCTGGACCTCCTATACATACTTGTTGCAGGAGGCGATGTTTTTGGTAAACAGGCGAGGCTTGTGTTTGCCGAGTTCCTTCCCTTTCTTTTAGTCTTTCCTCTATAAATAGCACTCCAGTGTGGGGTTAACGATTGGTTGGTTGTGGGGTTTTCTTGGTTTTTTTATTGTCCACATTGCCCTCTTTAGTTGAGTTCGTTATTTTCCAGCGGCTTGTCCGATCTGGTTTACACTTGTGCTTGGAGAAGAACAGGTCTTCTTGTTACTCATTTTAGCATAATTTCTCCCATGCGGGCATGGGGCAGCCTGATACTATCAGGGGAATAAGATTTATTATCAGGATAATAAACTTCTTTCTGTCCGAGCTTTAACGCTTTCTATTTAGATGGCTGCTTTTAGGCCCACTAGAACAGTGTGTTTTAAATATTGTGATCTTTATCCTCCTTTGTAAGGTTGTATCCTTTGTTAGAGGGGCTGTACCCCCTCTAACTAACTCCCGTACGTTTCTCTTAAAAATACCTTAAGAAAGTATGTTTTTGGTTTGGGGGCGTAAGGGGCTGAACTTCTATCCATTTCTCAGGCAACCAGCTATCACCAGGTTCGGTAGGTCTGTCACTTCTACCCGGAGCTCTCTCCACTCTTTTGCCACAGAGACGGATTAGCCCTAAGTTGTATAGGCTGTCTCGGGGTAGCTCACCTGGTTTCGGGGTTTCAAACTAAAGGTCTCTTTGCTTGAGGGTTCTGGCTAAATCATGATGCAAAAGGTACAAGGTTTAGTCTTTGTTTTTTGGTGCTTATATGGGTTATTTCACTTCTCTTTCAGCTTTCCCTTGCGGTACTTTTTCTATTGCTCTAGGTTGAACCTTTTCTGTCTCCCATACTCAGGTAAAAAAATGGTTTAGTTTTTGATGTTGTGTTGTGTCTTGTTATAAATATTGTTAGATTATATTGGTAGTTAGGCTAGCTGTTTGGCTCAGGGTGATCCAAGTTGCATGGATGTCTTCTCGGTGTAAGTGAGATGCTTAACTAACTCAGCCACGCCCTGGGTTTAATCCAAGTGCACCTTCCGGTACACTTACCATGTTACGACTTGCCTCCCCTTGTCAGTGCTTTGGTGTTATATATCTTTATTGCGTGTTGACAGGGGAGAGTGACGGGCGGTGTGTACGCGCCTTAGAGCCGGGTTCAAAAGGACACTCTGCTTCCTTTTTACTTCTAAATCCTCCTTCAAGCACTATTTCATGTTGCATGTTTCGTAGTGTTCTGTGAGTAGAAAATGTAGCCCATTTCTTCCCACTTCGTACGCTACACCTCGACCTGACGTTCTGGGTTGTGCCCATTTTGCTTACTTTTGTTGCCTTCACAGGGTAAGCTGGCGACGGCGGTATATAGGCTGGGATGGCTAGAAGTGGTGAGGTTTAACGGGGGTTATCGGTTCTAGAACAGGCTCCTCTAGGGGGGTCTAAGGCACCGTCAGGTCCTTTGGGTTTCAAGCTGATGCTCGTAGTACCCGGGCGGACGTCTAATTGTAGGTAAACGTCTAGGTTTATGGCTAAGCATAGTGGGGTATCTAATCCCAGTTTGTTTCTTAGCTTTCGTGGGGTCAGGCAAATTTTGTTAAAGCTACTTTCGTATGGTTGGGCTTCGGACACCTAGAAGCGTATGACGGCCAAAGGGCCATTTGGCTTTATTATTTGTTTTCCTTAACCACCCTTTACGCCGTGGTAAAATCAACTGGGGCCTCTCGTTTAACCGCGGTGGCTGGCACGAGTTTTACCGGCCCTCTTAGCCCTGACTGAGTCAAGTTTTCACTTATGGCTTAATGTTTATCACTGCTGAATTCCCATGGGGGTGTGGCTTGGCTAGGCGTCTTGGGCTAAAATTTGTGCCTGATGCCCGCTCCTCGTCCCCGGGCAGGGGATTGAGGGCATATTCACGGGGCTGCGGAGACTTGCATGTGTAAGTTGGGCTAAAGCTGATAATAAGGTCGGGACCATGCCTTTGTGCATGCGGAGCTTACTAGGGCCCATCTTAACATCTTCAGTGTTATGCTTTATATTAAGCTACGCTAGC